TTGCAGCGAAGAATTGATCTGAAACGAAGCACTTCGTCTATAGGCATTGTAGAAAGGATAGAATATGACCCTAATCGTTCTTCTCGAATCGCTCTAGTACGATGGATCGAGGGGGTGCAGCTAGGCCGCCAGAGGAAATGCAAGACGATAGAAGAGTTCGCTCCACCGCCTAACATCCTCGAATCTACCACGACCACCATCCGCGGTCCATTTTCGTTCTCTTCCCTGCCCGGGAAGGTGGATCAAAGAAAGAAAACTTCCTTCTCTCCTGGATTGATGGCGGCTTATGTAGTGGTCGGCCTTCCCACCAGAATGCCTCCTGGGTCGAAGAGCCCCTTTACTAGTAAGGGCGCAGGAAGCAAAAAAACTTGCGCGAAGGACGTTTTCTTCTCTGCCCTCTCCTCTCCAAAGGCCAAGGGAGAGACTGCACCCCTTTCCTTCGGTAGCTCTTTTGGTTTCCCAAGGATAGCGGTAGCTGGGGCAAAGCCCGCTTTCTTCGCTCCGCGAATGAGAGAGAAAATAAGAGGAAAAAAAACGTTTTCTCTTTGCGAGATCCGAAAGTGGAGAACGCGAACGCATAGCATTCTCTGGCCACATAGGATCAAACGTAAAGCAGCGCTTTCTTGGCAGAATTTTAGGCGGCAAGAGACTGACGGGCTTGTTGGAGCTGCTGAGCATAACGAATCGAAGCCGAAGACGGATCAAGGTAGCTTGCCTGCTAAGCCGATAGGCGAAAGGACGAAGGATGGAACGTGCAAAGTCGATCGTGCACCTGTCGTGTGACCCGTTGGTCCTAAGCAATGTCTTGCGCGAAGCGACCCACCTAGAATAGAAGGGGCTCTCCTTTCGGGGGGCACTAAAATGGAACTTCGATCGGATGCGGGTATCCAATCCCGCCGCTGAGATGTCCAGCGGATTCCTGGGCCTTGACGAATGGCCGGCCACCTTTTTTTTACGTTAGAAGAGCAAAAGGCCCAGGGCATAGCAGGATGAACCAATGTGAATGAGTGTAAGCTTCGTTGCCCGAACACGATTGGTGCTGACCACACTAGGTGCTACCGTGGTAGCAAGAGAGGCCAGGCGGTGACAATTGAGAGGTTGTCACTGAGCATTCCTAGTCACACGGGAAGAGAGGTCAAATGGCAAGGCCATACGCCCGTTTGGCTCCTCGCGGAGTATAGCTCACATCCAAACATCTGATTGGGGAACGGGGCAACGCCCATGAAGCTCCGGCGGAAAGGGAAGGCCTGCCAGGCCGTATGCCCATGGGTGCAGGATTCTTCGAAAAAGCGCGGGCTGACTCGGAGACCTGGGACCTTGGCTTAGCAACGAATGAAGGGAAGCTCGAAGAGCTTTCTCCGCCAGCGGCTTCTGTAGTGGTCGGCCAGCTCGCTAAGTTTTGCTTCCCTCCCCCTTCCCTAAGTGGAAGGTCCTCACTTAGTAGTCGGCATTCTATAAGCGACTTGTCGAGTCTACGAAGCTTTGCTTCGTGTAGTCGGCCCGTAATGCCTCCCTTCATTTGCTTGTCTCCTTCTAGCTCAGAATGGCTAATGCCTATTATCTAGTGCTAGAAGCTAACCGCCAGAAGCTCACCCTTCGGGCGTCGCTTCCAGCGCAGGAGGCCAAGCATTCTGCTAGACGTCCCGGCCTGGGAGCCCCGTTCGCCTTGACTTTAGTATTGAGTAGTACTTAAGTAAGTAGCTAAGTTTCCAAAGGTGAATAGCCCCCTGTCCTTTATAGTATAGTCGTAAAGGGCTTCTCAGAAAAGTAAGGAAGGGGGCATTCGAAAGGCCGACGAAGGCCTATGCTACAGTAAAAAAGAAAGTACGTTAAGGTTACGAAGTTAGCCGTCTACAAAGGGAAAGGCGTCGGTACGGAGTCACGTCAGCTGTGGATATAGACTAGGCTATAAGGAACGGAGTCTTAAACTACGAGACTACACTAAGGAACAAGGAAGCTTGACTGAGCAAAGAAGTCAAGGAACGAAGCTGCTTCTCTAATAGCCCCGTTGAATAGGAGGGCGAAGGCTTTTTGAAAAAGTCTTTTTGTCTTGTAAATGCATTTTTTTTTTAGATAGGGGGCTTCAAGTTCTTAGGAAGAGCCGTACGAGGCAACTCACGTACGGTTCGGGAGCCGAGCCCCAGCACAGGGGCTTAGGTCAACACTTATATAATAGCCAGTCATCAATTGGAAGCGGGCAAGATGGTGATGAATTGCGATTGGTCTAAACCTTCGACCAGCGACTTATTGCGACCTGCCCAGAATGCCCATACATACTAAGACCTTGTTCACACAGCGAAGAAAGGCCGAGTGCAAGGGGGCAGTCAGCTGGCTGCTTCTTGGCCGCGCCCCCCTGCAACTAGATACGAGATACTTGATCTAAATTCTCAAATAGCGAAATTTCATACCATTGTACGAGATACGTATAGGAACATGGGTACATTATATTGAATGTCATCCAGTCCAGGTCAAGGCGCAAAGCTGACTCGAGCCGCAGGAACTTATTTATGCTAAAATAATGAAGGAACCAGCACCCCCTACACTCTCTCTTAGGCTTGTGCGGCTACCTTCGGGTGTTGAAAAAGTCATTGATTCCCGATGCCGAGCTACTATTGGTATGGTTTCCAATCCCAATCATGGTGCACGTAAGCTTAGAAAAGCTGGACAAAGCCGGTGGTTAGGCAGACGCCCCATTCTTCGTGGTCTTGCAATGAATCCAGTGGATCATCCTCATGGAGGAGGTGAGGGGCGCACGAAAGGAGGTAGACCTTCGAGAACAAATATTGGACTGGGAAGAAAAAGGGGGAAAAAGTCAAGTCTAAGCGCATATGGCACGAAAAGGAAATCCAATTTCGGTAAGACTTGATCTGAATCGTAGTTCAGATTCAAGTCGGTTCAGTGAGGGCGACCGCGAAAGTCACCGAATGGGTCAGTCTTTTCCTTCTGTTTTTCCATTATAAAAAAGAAAGGCGTGGGAGGACGTTGCAGATGTCCGGGACGGACACGACTTCTTCTAAGGCTAGAAGATGGAAGACACCCGGGACTAGAGCATGTCGTGAAAGAGGCACACTGGGCGGGCGTGCTTCGACCGTGTCTCCGGGGCACAGTTTAATGTAGATATCATGAACGCGAGGTGCAGGATACCAGGCCGAGAAACCCGGGCAACCACTCCCCTATGTGCCAATCGCTAGCGCATCCAGGGCCCCTTAGCCCAGCTCAGCTGGAGAGGCCTAGCCTGATCTGAGAAGTGCGTCTTCGGTTTGGATAGACTTCATTCAAGAACGCCGGCGCCCCTGGAATCAATAAGAAAGTAAGTGCTAAGTTTCAGATCAGTGAATAAACCAAAACGAAAGAAGAGACGTTTCTCGCTCGGCGCCTAAAGCGCACTATGCTCCGCTTCAACAAATGAGAGTTTTCGGTGGAACCGGTGAACCACGCGAGCTGGTTAGATGCGTGGGACAGAGGGCTCATAGTACCTGCTAGCGCAGCTATGCAGTGGAAGGGAAGGAGCCTAAATCGACCCCCTTCTTTCTTTTTTTTCTTTGAAAAAAAAAGCAGCACAAAGAGATTAGACTCTCGGATGAGACTAAGCAGCTACCGACCGTTCCGACGCGCCCTTGACCTATCTTGATTAAGACCGAAAACCTATCTAAAGTGGAGCCTAGTTTAAGCTGTCAAAGAAATGATAGAATGGAAAATTTAGAATAACCACAGGGAGTCTCGATCAGTCAAAAAAGTTGTAGATTTGTAGAACAGGAGAAGAGCCTTTCCTTTCAAATGACAACTGCCTCTTCCTGCTGCGAGGGCGTTGTACGAAAGCAAACCGCCCGCGCCCGATCAAGTACCAGTTGCTTCGCTGGTAGGCCCACTTAGGTTAGGGGGCATTGTCCCTCAGTTCTTACCAACCTCCGGTGTGTAATCGACATGTTGCTAGCTTCAACTCGGTCGAATAAGAATCATTGATTCCCTCTGCTGTCCATTTATTATTCATTCAGGGCGCTCGGCCGGTGCTCTTTTGTCAAATCAGAACAACTCTGAACGTTAGGGAAGATAAGGGAAGACCACCTGAGCGAACCGACCGAAGGGACTTGACTTATCCGAACCGAACGATAGCGGCTTAAAGCTAAGCCTATCCTATCACGAGCAGCGTCGCTGCTTGATCGGCGGGGAGGAGCATCTCAAAGTATGGGGCAAAGGATCAAGCGTTTTGACTTAGTCCCCTGGGATCGACCACAGGTTGGGTTTGAGAGCCGTGTGATGGGTGACTATCCAGCACGGTTCGGAGAGCACTTTTAGTCTGCGTTGGTGAATGAAAGCCCCCCTATCAAGCAAGAAAGAAGCGGCTCTTCCCACGGCGGAATCACCATTGACTCTATTTATTATTATGGTAAATCAGTGTATCAAGATGTCAATCTGAGATCTTATTTTGGTTCGATACGTCCACCTACGAGACTGACCTTTGGCTTTCGTCTTGGTAGGTGTATTATTCTACATTTTCCCAAAAGAACATTCATTCATTTCTTTCTTCCCCGTCGACCACGACGACAGAAACGACGCGAAAAATCCAGACCCGGAAAGGAGAAGGGCCGGTGGTGGGCATTTGGGGAAGTCGGGCCGATCAGGTGTCTTCATTCAAGCGACGGTACAGAAGAAGAACGAAAAGAAGTGAGAGGCCGGGGGGCAGGGAAAAGAGTCGAGTCGATCAGGCTCGACGACCGGGAGAAGCAAAACGAAATCAGGATTTGGCCGAAAAAGAATCAACGCTATGGATACCATGACCGATCACCCTCGAGAAAGATTCTTCTTTCTAAATCACTTCACGGGGCCTTCAAGCATCAAAAATACGTCGAGGTTGTAAATGACATAGCGTTCCTGATAGAAAATGACGACTCCTTCAGAAAAACGAAGTTATTCAAGTTCTTTTTCCAAAAGAAGTCCCGCTCCGACGGCCCGACGAATCATCTACTTAAAAGGACTCTCCCTGCAGTGCGCCCCTCCTTGAATTATTTGGTCATGCAATACTTATTGAATACAAAGAACCAAATGCATTTCGACCCCGTCTCCGTTCTCAATCATTTCGTGGCACTGGGCGTGACTGAACCATCTACGATGGGGGGAGCTAATGCACAGGAAAGAAGCTTAGATAAGAGAATACGTTCTCGCATCGCTTTTTTTGTAGAAAGCTTGACCAGCGAGAAAAAGTGTTTGGCCGAAGCCAAAAAGAGGTTGACCCACTTCATTCGCCAAGCGAATGATCTTCGCTTCGCGGGAACAACAAAAACCACCATCTCGCTCTTTCCTTTCTTCGGTGCTACCTTTTTCTTTCCAAGGGATGGGGTTGGGGTGTATAATAAAAATTTTTTTGAGGATGCCCGGGAACAACTCCTAGGTCAATTAAGGAGAAAATGTTTGAACCTCCTGGGTAAGGATAAGGTAATGGAATTGATAGAGAAATTCATAGACCTAGGTGGGATAGGAGAATTGATAAAGGGAATAGAGATGATGATAGAGATCATACTGAGAAACAGAAGAATTCCGTACGGGTACAACTCTTATCTGAACGAAGTTAAAAAAATGCGATCTTTGTTGTCTAATAGAACAAACACTAATACCTTAATTGAGTCGGTCAAGATCAAATCTGTTTATCAAAGTGCTTCTCCGATTGCTCAAGACATCTCTTTTCAACCGAGAAACAAAACAAGATCATTTCGTTCAATTTTTAGTAAAATAGTGAAAGATATTCCATTAGTAATGAAAAAAGGAGTGGAGGGGATCCATATATGTTGTTCAGGTCGATTAGAAGGTGCAGAAATAGCTAGAACTGAATGCGGAAAGTATGGAAAAACATCTCGTAATGTATTTAACCAGAAAATGGATTATGCTCCTGCGGAAGTATCTACTCGTTATGGAATCTCAGGTGTCAAAGTGTGGATTTCATATAGTAAAAAAAAAGGGGGACGTGCTATATCCGAAACGTACGAAATATAGTCAATATCGTAAAGGCAGATGTAGTAGGGGTTGCAAACCGGACGGTACACAACTTGGTTTTGGAAGATATGGCACTAAAAGTTGTAAAGCTGGTCGTCTTTCATATCGAGCCATTGAAGCAGCGCGTCGGGCTATAATAGGACAATTCCATCGTGCTATGAGCGGACAATTCCGAAGAAATGGTAAGATATGGGTAAGAGTTCTCGCAGATCTCCCTATTACCGGGAAACCTACAGAAGTAAGAATGGGAAGAGGAAAAGGAAATCCTACGGGTTGGATTGCTCGTGTGTCCACGGGACAAATTCTATTTGAAATGGATGGTGTGAGTTTGTCAAATGCTCGACAAGCCGCTACATTAGCGGCGCATAAACCATGTTCGTCAACCAAGTTTGTTCAGTGGTCGTAACGTAATTTGTTAGTGGGGAAAAACGGGCCGGGATAATAGAAAGATCCTTTTCTTCGAGAAAAGTGCTTTCTTTTGGTCAACGCTCGCCTCGTAATATAGACGAATGGTATACCAGTTCTCCAAGCAGCTTCGTTACAGCGGTTCGGTCATTTGGCCCGTTGAACCAATAACAGGAGCGAAAGACCCATCGGTGATACGAAAGTAAACCCCGGATGTAGTCTTCTTAGCCTTGCTTTCTCTGTCGCGTGACGAACCGGGTCAACAAAGTCACGATCAAAAAGGTTGAAATCCGGACCGGAAAGCGCTGGTTCGAGCCCAGCTCGTGATTAAAAAAAAAGTAGCATCGTAGCAAGAGTGGTTTTGACTAAGCATATGACGAGGGATCGGCCGAAGCTAGAGCTAAGTGGCTGGGTCAGGGTAAGTATGGAAAGCATGGGTCGACAACATCCGGATTGGTAAATTTCGTTACTAATCCTAAAGGGTAAGCCTATAGACATCGAGGGAAATTCACACTGAGATGAAACATAATCTAGCCTCCTTAGTTTTCTTATTAATAGAATCCAATTGCCGCCTGCTTGGAAAGAAGGATAGATTGATTTACCTAGCCGGGAAGACGGAAAGCACAGAGATATAAAGCAATATATCCTGTTCGGAAAGGAAAGCGCATCTCGCATCGCATACCGGGTATATCATACCTACTTGAGAAAGAGTATCGGATACCGCATATCGAAGAACAAATAAGAAAGACATAGCAGGGAACACAATTACATCAAACATACATACCAAAGAAGGAACTCTAGAAAGAAAGAAAGAGGAGTAGACATGGTATTTGTTAGGATCGGAACAATGATCGACCTTTCGGTCTACCACGACCAACAAGTGCCCCTAAGGAACAAGAAGACCAAGAAGACGGGCATCAACAAGGTACTTTACCTTACAATCTCGTAGATAGGCTGAACACCAACCCACACGGAATAAAGAAAATAACTAAACACGCCTAAAGCAGGTCACGCTAAAGCAATAAAACTCCTATAATATTTATGTTCTCCGCTTACTACTATGGTAAGAAAAAGTCCATTTATTTTATAGGGCGTATTCACTCAAGAGCCTCTTCAGGAGCGGAGGCTTTCAGTATCCATCTCTGCGGATATCTCCACTTCATTTTCCATTAGACTATCTAAAGCTCGAGAATGCAGCTCTCGCATCTCAGCACTCTCAAAGGACGAACGCAGCTACTTTTGCCCCCTCAAACATTCTTTTTGAAATTGATCTAATATTGTTGAATGCATTTCTCTTACCAGTGCCTTTCGTTGTTCTAGATCGACGAGGGGAGTAAACCATCCGAACGAGAGTTCAGACCAATCCCATTCATCCTGGTCTGATCCGAAGGTATCTTGTTGAATGAATTGATCCATTGTTGTATGCCTTACTTCTTAGTTTCTTTTTTCCTACTTGAATCCGCCGTACTTCCTTTGATTACTCCTGAGATATAGTGGAAAGATTTTGTTATGGTGGAGAGTGGGGAGTGAAAACACCAATGCAGCAGAGAACGACCGCATGAATCGGAATCCACTTAACTTATTAAGAAAGACGACCGAGAAATAGAAATAGAAATAGAAATAGAAATAAAGGCTCCGCGTTCTCCAAGTGGTTGATCTTAGCTTAGCGTGCTAGCCGCTGCTTCATTTCGTATAGTGATAACGCTTTCTCTTTCTTAGGGCTCCGCCCCCCTTGTATAGGTTGGGGAACTTTGGTTACGCGGCTTTCTATTATAGAGGTCTTTTTTCTCTGACTTGACTCAGCTTGACCTACTTGACTCAGCGGTTAGAGTATCGCTTTCATACGGCGAGAGTCATTGGTTCAAATCCAATAGTAGGTAAAACCGGCCGAAACCCCTGCTTTTGCCAGCATGACAGCAAGCACGGACTGGCAGCAAGGAGTCAACTGAATGACCAAAGCATCGGTTGCTTCCACTTGTGGTCTTCTTCGATCGCCTTGACACATCTTTCCAGGAACCCCCCCTCTATTCTTCTTTTCATCTATGTGGGCTGCCTGCCCCGTCCCGAATAGACGAACAGGAACAAGCTGAAGAAAGGCGCGAGAGAGAGAGAGTTGAGTATCAACCCACCTCCCCTCTTCCACAAGTAGGTTAAGACCAGGAGGGCCGGAAACCCCAACGGGAAACCTTTCACCACGCCACACGATTCTTTCGCGAAGCGCTCTCTCAGACCTTTCCACTCCTGCCCCCGCAAGCAAGAAAAGAGGTTTCAAGATAGCAGGCGACCAAGTGAACAGCCCCGAGCAAATCCTCTAGAGAGCGTACCCTTTTTTTCTACTCTTTCTCTCTTCTAAGAACAACTAAGAATCTAAATATAAAAAGAAAAAGAATAATTTGTATATTCTATGGACCCCCTTATCCTCCGACCAATGAGGTGATGACACATGCATGCGTGCCATATGAACTTCTAAAGAGTGGGTTCAAAACCTGGGTGGCACTATATAACTCAATCCATTATAGGGCTATTGGTGGATTATTTCCATTTTAGAATAAACTCTGAGATGGAGGAGACTTTAAGGAGACTTTGTCGAGATAAGGACTTGCAAAAGTCGAGTAGTCGCAGAAGACAAGTTCAAAGTATCTCGAGGTTTCGCCGTGGGAATTTCGCGAAAGTTTTCGTCGCTTTGAACCTTTCAAAATCTCGCAAAAATTCCGCGTGGTTTTTCTCTAAAAACTCGGAAGGCCCCAGGACCCCCCAACTAACCCCCTAACACCCCCCAGCCCATATACCAAAGCAGTTGAGTGCAAGGAGGTCAGAGCAGAGGAGCTTCCCGGGTAGCAAGCTAGTTAGGAGAGAAGTAACCTTTGGATTCTTAAGTAGGGGGGCAGGGAGGAAAGCACGATAGGAGGAATGTCTCGGGCCTAGGTGACAGCAGAGAACTTTAGAGATAGGCTAGAAAGGAAGGGTCTAAGAATAGAATCTAGGTTGAGGTGCTCCTTTAGGCGAGTTGTTCGTAGGGCTAAGGAATGGGATCCTTCCATGTAAAGTAAAGGCAAGCTGACAAATATCTTTATGTACCCACGCTTCTGCTTCGGTGAATGGTCATCGAGAGTTGGAACATGATGAACTATCACCAGTCAAGACGAGGAAAATTACAAGAACGAGGGGAACCATGGTATTATGATTTGTACAATTACCTCAAGGACGGGCCCGAGTACGCCACTCGTGGTAAGAGGAGAGCCAGAGCCCAGCCCGGAGGGAGCTTGCCCGACGATTTTTGATCTTGGATAAGTCCTTTAGGTCCTTCAAGGGGTATTCGCGGGTAAACACGAGGCCTTTCAAACTTGACTTTTGCCGTATGTTCATAGAATGAATTTTGGCTTGTCAGCATCGGCATGAAAAGCATCAATGTCCAATAATCACATGCCATTGTCCAATTAGGCCGAGCCCTTCCCTTGATTGATGATTATCTCCCTTCCGCCCCGTCGCCCAAAGAGTTTCATTTCACCGACCAATGCCTCATCACGACCAAGTTCAAGAGCTAGTCAATAAAGCCTTTGATCACCCCTATCCCAAAGCAGACTCGGGACTAGGAAGAAGCGAGAGA